TACCGACGTGGTGATCAGTTGGACCTTTGATTAATTTACATTTTTTTATTGACCTCCTATTTTGTTTGTTTTAATCCTAATCCACAGGAGGTAAAATTAAGACTTTAGACTGCTGTTCCATTATTTCAGTGTCATTCTCGATCTAACAAGAATGGAATCACGCTCTGTAGGATTTGAACCTACGACATCGGGTTTTGGAGACCCGCGTTCTACCGAACTGAACTAAGAGCGCTTTATTTTCATAAATCATAAAAAAATTTTATGTGACCCCAATTCATCTTGCATGCATATACTATCATAATCTATATATATAGAACTCTCATCATATATATATATTGATAGAATATCCATCTATTTCTATTGAGTATGTATGTCTACTTTTAATTGGTCTCAATTGATCCCTTGTTACTGCTCATAAGATAGGTAATAGTTAGGGATAGGGATGACAGGATTTGAACCCGTGACATTTTGTACCCAAAACAAACGCGCTACCAAGCTGCGCTACATCCCTTTCAATTGGTTTACAGTGTCATTGTAAAGAGTCTTTGTCTTGTTTTCCATATCTTGATTTTTTTCGGTTGATATATATAAATTATCCTGCCATTTTTTTTAGTTTCATCTTTTTAGTTTCATATTGTATAACATATATTATAATAATAATAAAAGACTTATATACATCTGAAATCCGCCTAACAAAAAAAAATGAATATTTTTAGAGAATGCTCGGGCAGAGAAGAAAGGGACCTCTTTTTTTTGTTAAAAAAAAAAAAAAGAAAGAATATCTAATGAATCGTTATACATTTCAATTTGAATTAAGAATTTTGCGTACAAATACAAGTCGTTATTAATTAAATAACCATCTGATCATATATGTAATTATGTATTACAAATTCTAATATAATAATATAATATATAATAAAGAATAAGAATTAAGAATAAAGAAGGAGGATTTTAAATGCGAGATCTAAAAACATATCTCTCCGTGGCACCAGTGGTAAGTACTCTATGGTTTGGTGCTTTAGCAGGTCTATTGATAGAGATCAATCGTTTATTCCCGGATGCATTGATATTTCCCTTTTTTTCATTCTAGTTATTGACACGGGAAGGGGTGAAGAAGATTAGAGATACAATCAAATATCTGTGATTAATCCCCCCTTCTCCTTCTTTTTTTTTTTCTTTTTTTTTTTAGAAGTTAGAAAAGAGAAAGAATAAAGTTGGATTCGGCCTCAGTTAAACTCGGAATTTGGTCCAGGCTTCAATTGAATTTAATTAATAAGAAATTCATAAATTTATAATCCATTCCATTTCTATTTCTGGTCTCACCCTATCCTATTATTTACTAGATTAATAGAAATGGAATGGCTAAGGCGGGGCAAGAATATCATATAGGATACTTAAATGAAAACAGAAATACTGTACTGTGATTCTAAATATAGTTAGAAATCGTTGTATTACTTAATTATTACTATACTTATAATTACTATACTTATAACTTATATTATATTGACTATATTGATTATTGATTGGAACGAGATCCTTCATAATTGGATTTTGAGTTAGCAACTTCTATTATTTTATTTTTTGTTCCTTTTTGCTTCGAATCGTAAAATAGAAGTGAATCAAAAACACAAAGGAGGTTCATGGCCAAAGGTAAAGATATCCGAATAGGGGTTATTTTGGAATGTACCAATTGTGTTCGAAACAGTGTTAATAAGAAATCAACGGGTATTTCTAGATATATTACTCAAAAGAATCGACACAATACGCCTAGTCGATTGGAATTGAGAAAATTCTGTCCCTGTTGTTGCAAACATACGATTCACGGGGAGATAAAGAAATAGAGAAAATTGATCACTTGTGTGTCACCCCTCGAAGGAAGATGAAAAATGATATATTTTTTCATATTGTTCTAAATTATAGAAGAGATTGATATAACATATAATTCAATATAACATATAAATATACATATATTTATAGATTCTATTGAATTTATTTTATATATATTTATATATATATTTCAATATATTTAAAAACAAAAACATTATTAAAAATTAAAAAAATCAAAAATATAAGAATCAAAAAATAGAAACAAAGTAAATCCTATTTTTTGATTTTCGCGATAAGGAATAAACAAACTATGGATAAATCTAAGCGACTTTTTCTTAAATCCAAGCGATCTTTTCGTAGACGTTTGCCCCCGATCCAATCGGGGGATCGAATTGATTATAAAAACATGAGTTTAATTAGTCGATTTATTAGTGAACAGGGAAAAATATTATCTAGACGGGTGAATAGATTGACCTTAAAACAACAACGATTGATTACGATTGCTATAAAACAAGCTCGTATTTTATCTTCGTTACCTTTTCTTAATAATGAAAAACAATTTGAAAAAAGCAAGTCGGCCACTAGAACTACAGGTCTTAAAAAAAAAAAAAAAAAATAGGATTACTCTTCAATTGAATTCAAATTCCAATCAAAACTCAAATCAAACGTGGATTGATGTTTTGTTCGAAAACTACGACAATCCAATTTTGATTATCGTGTTGTATGTAAGAAAAAAGAGAATCGGTGAAGAAGAATAAATCTTTTTTTATTGAACGTGGTTGCTCATTTTGACGACTTTATCATATGATTCTATTTTATCATACAAATCTCTACTCTACCTTCCCGGAGTTCAGTCTCCGGGAAATTTTTTATGCTCTCATTGGAAATCATATAAAGACAATTCTTATTTAATATAGCTATTTGTGAAAGTATTTTACGATTAAGAAGCAACTGCCTCTTGTACAGATTATACAAGAATCTGCTATAACTATAGTATACCCTTTCTTGATTCTCGCGAATTACTGCATTTATTCGACTGATCCACAAACGACGAAAATCTCTTTTTTTCCTATCTCTATCCCGATGAGCCGAAACAAAAGCTTTTATTTTCTGTTGAGTAATAGTTCGAGTAAGTTTTGAATGAGCCCCTCCACAACTTGATGTAAATAAACCCATTTTTGTCCTACGTTTCCGAGCTATATATCCTCGTTTAATTCTGGTCATTGAATAGATCAAACTTTGATGAATAACTATTTGATTTCTTTTCTTTCAGTTATTCTTTTCCCTTTACTAGTGTATTAATAATAAAAACGGATTTTTCCAATGTATAAAATAAAAGACTCCAATGGCTTTTGCTACTATAACCTTCCCAACCACGATTTTTTTTTTTATTTCTAAGCATTTAACCTCGAAATAAGAAATTGTATTGATACTAGGTATCAAAAAAGCATATTCAATTAAATAGAAATGGATAAAGAAATAGTGGATTCCATCGTTTCTATGGTTACTTCTTAAACGGCGAGGTCCTCTCTATACACCGGAGCCCCTTCTCTCATTTAATCAATGCTATTGTTAACTTGTACAGTTCACACTCTTTGGCTCTACCCATGAAATAGCTAGTAAAAAGTCTTTCACAACGAAATCTAACTATACAGTAACGGTATTTAAGTATGAAGTGAAGATTAGCTGGGGAGCTGACCCTCTTAGTCCGTTCTTGCAAGAATAAGGGCATAATCTTTCTTTTAATTTTGAATTAGAATTCTCCCTGCTTAATGGATAAGCATTTGCTACCAATGGGGAAATCTTTCTCATCTGAAATTGCAAATGGAGGTGATTGGATTTGCACCAAGGGAAACCATAAATTTGATACACAATAACAATAAAAGGATATATATTATAAGAGATTCTTTTTTTTTTTTTAAGTAAGATAGTGAATGGAATGGAGTTTTTTCATTCTATCCTAACCGATCACTTATACCGGAATAATTTGTTTCCTCTGTTTTGTCTTAGTCCATGATCGGAACGAGTCGCACATACACCCTAGTACATGTTCCTCGGCGCTGAGGGCATCCCCGAAGGGCGGGGGATTTCGTGACATTTCGGATTGGCTGTCTTGTGTTTCTAATAAGTTGTTTAATAGTTGGCATGTTGAATCATATATATAATGAGCTGGTTTAGATCAATCCTAACCCGATAATTATGAATTACTGATATTCTAGATTACTCTCATTCTATATTAATTCTATATTAATTCTATATTAGTTATATTCTTATTCTAGATTAATAGATTATAGATTAATCATGGGTAGCAATCCATTCTAGAATTTAATTATCTCTCGTGAGAAAATAATCCCACAAACAAAGGAATTATACAATAAATAGAGAAATAACGTAAAATATTAATAAAATAGATTAATTAATAGAGATATTATAATGAATTTTATTCACCCCCCGCCCCGATAAGATCAACAATTCCATGAGTTTTGGCTTCTTCTGCTGACATAAAGATATCCCTATCCAGATCTTCGGATATAATCCATGCGGGTTGGCCCGTTCTTTGTACATAAATATTTATGATAGAGTTGCGTATGTACCCTACTTCGTTCAATTCCAGGACATATTCTCCCATTGCTGACTTCTCAATAAGATCAGCCATGGGTTGATGCATCATTACCCTGACGATATAACATAATAAAAAGTTCCTCTATCTCGTACGATAAGACAAGAGATAAAGAATCAAAAAAAAAAAACAAAGATTGAACAACCGTACAGGCATCTTTTGCGTATTGCATACGGCTCTACTATGGAATTGGTTTTTACCTTCCATAGAACAAAGAGAAAAATGGAGAAGGTCTATCAGACCTAGATCGGTAAATGATCCAATAACCACCCTTCCTTTTTTTTGAGTAGTTAAAAAATACTATGATGGTTCCGTTGCTTTATTATTTGGTCTGTTATTCAGCAATCCCAAAGTTTCTTTTTTTTTTTCAAATCAAATGTAAATGTTATATAGTTATATTATATATATTATTATTATATAGTTATATAAGTATAAGTAAAAAAATCTTCTTTTTTTTTTTTTCATATTCTTTCATAACATAAAGATTGTTAAAAGCTTTCCGGTGTAAAAACAAAAAAGTTTGTGACGCTGAAATAGGCTCCTGATAGATCAG